CTGGGATCTTGGATAGAAGCCGGTGATATTTTAGTAGGTAAATTAACGCCTCAGACAGCGAACGAATCCTCGTATGCCCCCGAGGATAGATTATTACGAGCCATACTTGGCATTCAGGTATCCACTGCAAAAGAAACTTCTCTAAAACTACCTATAGGTGGAAGGGGTCGAGTTATTGATGTTAGATGGATCCAGAAAAAAGGGGGTTCCAGTTATAATCCAGAAAGGATTCGTGTATATATTTCACAGAAACGTGAAATCAAAGTGGGTGATAAAGTAGCTGGAAGACATGGGAATAAAGGTATCATTTCTAAAATTTTGTCTAGACAAGATATGCCCTACTTGCAAGATGGAACACCTGTTGATATGGTCTTCAACCCATTAGGAGTACCCTCACGAATGAATGTGGGACAGATATTTGAATGTTCGCTCGGGTTAGCGGGGGATCTGCTAAAGAGACATTATAGAATAGCACCTTTTGATGAGAGATATGAGCAAGAGGCTTCAAGAAAACTAGTGTTTTCTGAATTATATGAAGCCAGTAAGCAAACAAAAAACCCATGGGTATTTGAACCCGAGTATCCGGGAAAAAGCAGAATATTTGATGGAAGAACAGGGGATCCTTTTGAACAACCTGTTCTAATAGGCAAGTCCTATATCCTAAAATTAATTCATCAAGTTGATGATAAAATCCATGGACGCTCGAGCGGACATTACGCACTTGTTACACAGCAACCCCTTAGAGGAAGGGCCAAACAAGGGGGACAACGAGTAGGAGAAATGGAAGTTTGGGCTCTAGAGGGATTTGGTGTTGCTCATATTTTACAAGAGATGCTTACTTATAAATCTGATCATATTAGAGCTCGTCAAGAATTACTTGGTGCTACGATCATTGGAGGAACAGTACCTAATCCTGAGGATGCTCCAGAATCTTTTCGATTGCTCGTTCGAGAACTACGATCTTTGGCTCTGGAACTGAATCATTTCCTTATATCTGAGAAGAACTTCCAGATTAATAGGAAGGAAGTTTGATCCGAATGAATCAGAATTTCTATTCTATGATCGACCGGTATAAACATCAACAACTTCGAATTGGACTAGTGTCTCCTCAACAAATAAGGGCTTGGGCCAACAAAATTCTACCCAATGGAGAGATAGTTGGAGAGGTGACAAAACCCTATACTTTTCATTATAAAACCAATAAACCGGAAAAAGATGGATTGTTTTGTGAAAGAATCTCTGGACCCATAAAAAGTGGAATTTGTGCTTGTGGAAATTATCGAGTGATCGGAACTGAAAAAGAGGATCCGAAATTTTGTGAAGAATGCGGGGTGGAATTTGTTGATTCTCGCATACGAAGATATCAAATGGGATACATCAAACTCGCATGCCCAGTAACTCATGTGTGGTATTTGAAACGTCTTCCTAGTTATATCGCGAATCTTTTAGATAAGCCCCTTAAGGAATTAGAGGGCCTAGTATACTGCGATGTGTGATTTGATCGAAATTTGCATTTTACAGATTCGGACTAATAAACTGTCATCCCATTCAATCTGATTGGGATGCCCCCGACTCTGACATGTGTCTTGGAAGGAGTAACATGAAGCTCAGAATTATGGGTGTATTCAATACTTCCAAATGAAAGGGGAATTGATCCATGGTCGATTCCGTAACAGATAAATGGGAATTGCTAGCGATACCTCGTGAAAAAAAAAAACTTTTTCATGGAATTAGCCGTTCCATTTCTTTATAGAGAGAGATTCTGTTCGAGCAAGCAAATATAGCATGGTTACAGAAGTCTATCTATCGCATATATGCTTCAAGGGGCATCATGACATAACCATCGAGGTAAGTAGGGACCTAAAAGATCGAATGGAATGAAACGATATATAGACAAGTAAATCCCTTACGAGTCCCAAAGTATTCCTTTAATTTAAAGGGGGATTCATCATTTGAAGGGAAGTAGACTACTCAAGAATTTCACATTTCAATTTTGTCGTAAATAAGTCATTTAGAAAGTTAAAAAGCGAAAGTCAAAAGAAAAATGAATTAATGAAAGGTTGTTCCTTACTGGACTGGGAACATGAGTAAGGAGTAGTTCTTTGTAGGGTTTTCTTTTTATCGAACAAAGTAAAAAAAGAACTCCCTTCTTTATTTGGTGTAACTACTTGAGCCGGATGAGAGGAAACCTTCACGTCCGGTTTTTAAAGGGGGAATCCAATCCTATAGGAACCTATCTCAATTTTTCTTTTGCTAGGCCCATAGCTAAAAAACCTACTTTCTTACGATTACGGGGTTTATTCGAGTATGAAATCCAATCCTGGAAATACAGCATCCCACTTTTTTTTACTAACCAAGGCTTTGAGACATTTCGAAATCGAGAAATCTCTACAGGAGCAGGTGCTATCAGAGAACAATTAGCCGATTTGGATTTGCGAATTATTATAGATAATTCATTGGTAGAATGGAAGGAATTAGGAGACGAAGAGTCCGCTGGAAA